GTTAGAATTGAATTGGATTGGATTAATATCAGTAGATCCTTTTTTAATCATTCATTGAATGATAAATCACTACAAGTGACGGAGAAACACGATTTAAATAACGAAAAATCCAAAATTTAAATAGAGTATCTAGAATGACTGGAAAAGTAGAAACAAGACCAGATATAATTTGATCATTATGAGCAAATCCAAAATCTTTGTAGACAAAGCCAATCATTAGTTCCCAACCATGGGGCGAATGGAATCCAATACATAAATCTGTTAATAAAAGAATCGAAAAAGCCTTTATTGTGTCACTTAAGTTATATAGGAATTCCTGAGCCCAAGAGTTAAGAATAACAAGTTCTTTATTACCCAAAATTGAATAACCACTTAGAATAACGAAACTGATTATATTTGTCGAGAAGTGCAAAATCGTATGGATATGATCCTCATTGTGTATCTTGATTAATTGGAGCGTTTCTTTGTGGATTCCTACACGAAGGTTTTGTAGATGTGTCTCCGAGTATTCCTTGATCATTTCCTCCAAAAGAAAGATTTCCTCCAATTCTATGAATTTTTCTAGAATATTTTTTTCTTGAATATCATTCAAAAAAATTTCAGATTGCCTAGTATTCCACCAATAAGTAACCCAAGATTCCAGACTTTTATTAAATGAGAGAGAAATACACCAGGGCAAAAATACTATAGATGCAAGATATAAAAGAGGGTTGAATGCTTTCTTTTTTGACATTTTTTCATTTCGTATATGAATTTTTAATGAACCGACCTCATTAGTTGACTCTACGCCATCCAATATTTCTTTCATGCATGAGTTCTATTACAAAGTATCGAACTTATGAATCTATTCACTATATTTTTTTTATTTGTGATTTCGGAGTTAGTCTTTGAATGTATAAAGAATACAGAAATAGATTAAGAATTCACTTCGAATTCAAAGAGTTAACAAAAAATATTATATTGTTTCCAGATATAGTACAAATTCGAAGCAAGTATCCCCCTTTTCGACGAATCAATGACTGCCTGAAAAAACCGCTTTATTTAGGTTATTTATTTAGGTAATGAATATTCTTTTCTATCATTTTATCAAAATATCTTCTATTTTTAAAAAATTTCACTTACTATTCAGAGTCCGGAATGAGAAAATTTATGTATTTCGAACTGCTTTGATAGAAAATAGAAAGGATGAATCCATTTTTTAGATTTGTTACTTAATTTTTTGTTATTGAATAAAGTTGTGTAGATTTCCATATACATAAAAGACCACAAAAATGGTTTTGTTTTGTGGTTGTTACGTTACGTATACGTCTTCTTTGACTAGAATGAGTGTTATGAATAAACTTCAGTTAAGTTATGGTATAGATGGTATAGAAAAGGGGTATTCTTTAGTTTTTCCTTCCTGCTGAGAAAGCATTCACTCTCTCAGCTCATTTCTCAAAATACTTCAATCGGTACACGCAAGAAATAGGCCAATTCGGCAGCTTTTTGTTCGATTTCCCGTGGAGTAACATTCTCATCAGTACGAGTCAAGGGAATGGCCCCCTGGCCTCTGATATCCATATAAAGGACACGGCGAGCATAAATACCCTCTTTAACTTCTATTCTGACGGACTGAATATCCTTTATAAGGAATCGGAGGAAGATGCGACGATTTTTTCCAGGGAATCCCCAACGAAAAATACACACCATTCCTTCTTTTCTATCGAATCGATCATAACCACCCCCTACATTCCACGAAATTGTGCACCACAAATAGGAGCTAATAAAGAGACCCGCGATCCCATAGAAAGACATCACAATCCCTTGTGGAAAAAAAAGGATTTGCTGAGACGGAAATAAAGATATCAAGTTTCTACCAAGATAACTGGAAGTTCCAACCAATAAGAATCCTAAGGAACCTAAAAAAAGGATAATGGCCCAGCAGAAATTACTTGTTTTTCGCGACCCCGTTATAGGTTGTATCCATATATGTTCTGATCGACAACTCATACTTGATCTGGTTTCGTTTTATTGGAATTGAGAGAATACCCTAGACTTTACTCTTTTTGTTTCCGAAGTAACTCTCATCAACTAGTACTAGTTTGATGTGAACCCTTAAGAGTAATTTATCAAATTGGTTAGATCTAAAATAAAAAAATACCCTTCGTATGATCCCATCAATATACATATAGATGTACCGATTTTACAGTTCAGCCATCCGGCGATCCTGATATTTTTTCAAATAGATAGAATTCCTTTACCCCCATATCATATTTCTACAGGCCAAAGAGCCCCTTTTAGGCGGAAGCGCCACATGTTATACCCTCTTACACTAAACTTAGTTTTGAAAAAAAAAATGGATCAGAGTTGGGCCCATCAGATCTAAACAGTCTTATTCTTTTGAACATGAAGAAATAAAGAAGCCATTGCCATTGCCGGAAATACTAAGCCTACTAAAGGCACCAAAACAGAGGGAAAGTCGAAAGTTGTCATATAAAGGATACCTCAATTTACTATTTGT